TTTTTTACTACCCGGAGCTTCGATACATTTCGAAATCGAGAGATGTCTACCGGGGGAGGTTCTATCAGACAACAATTAGCCAATCTAGATTTACGAATTATTATAGACTATTCATTGGTAGAATGGAAAGAATTGGAGGAAGAGGAACCCACAGGGAATGAATGGGAAGACCGAAAAGTTGGAAGAAGAAAAGATTTTTTGCTTAGACGCATGGAATTGTCTAAGCATTTTATTCGAACAAATATAGAACCAAAATGGATGGTTTTGTGTCTATTACCAGTTCTTCCTCCTGAGTTGAGACCAATCTATCATATAGATGAGGATAAACTAGTGACCTCGGATATTAATGAAATCTATAGAAGAATTATCTATCGGAATAATACTCTTACAGATCTATTAACAACAAGTATAGCTACGCCAGAAGAATTAATAATATCTCAGGAAAAATTGCTACAAGAAGCCGTGGATGCACTTCTTGATAATGGAATCTGCGGACAACCAATGAGGGATGATCATAATAGAGTTTACAAGTCGCTTTCAGATGTAATTGAAGGCAAAGAAGGAAGAGTTCGCGAGACTCTGCTTGGTAAACGGGTCGATTATTCAGGGCGGTCCGTGATTGTCGTGGGCCCTTCACTTTCATTACATCGATGTGGATTGCCTCGCGAAATAGCAATAGAACTTTTCCAGGCATTTGTAATTCGTGACCTAATTAGAAAACATCTTGCTTCGAACATAGGAGTTGCTAAGAGTCAAATTCGGAAAAAAAAACCGATTGTATGGGAAATACTTCAGGAAATTCTGGATGACCATCCTGTATTGCTGAATAGAGCGCCTACTCTGCATAGATTAGGCATACAGGCATTCCTCCCCGTTTTAGTGGAAGGGCGCGCTATTTGTTTACATCCATTAGTTTGTAAGGGCTTCAATGCAGACTTTGACGGGGATCAAATGGCTGTTCATGTGCCTTTATCTTTGGAGGCTCAAGCAGAGGCGCGTTTACTTATGTTTTCTCATATGAATCTTTTGTCTCCAACTATTGGGGATCCGATTTCGGCACCAACTCAAGATATGCTTAGTGGACTCTATGTCTTAACGAGTGGAAATCGTCGGGGTATTTGTGTAAATAGGTATAATCCATGTAATCGTAGAAACTATCAAAATGAAGATAATAACTATAAGTATACAAAAAAAAAAGAACCCTTTTTTTGTAATCCCTATGATGCAATTGGAGCTTATCGGCAAAAACGAATCAATTTAGGTAGTCCTTTGTGGCTGCGGTGGCGACTAGATCAACGCGTTATTGCTGCAAGAGAAGCTCCCATCGAAATTCACTATGAATCTGTGGGGACCTATTATGAGATTTATGGACACTATCTAATAGTACGAAGTATAAAAAAAGAAATTCTTTATATATATATTCGAACCACTCTTGGTCATATTTCCCTTTATCGAGAAATAGAAGAAGCCATACAGGGATTTTGGCAGGGCTGTTGTAATTCTATGCTACCAACGGGAATTCGAGTCTCTCCGGGTTAACTAGGACCATAATTGCAGAATTTCTACGTGAATCAAGATCTAGAAAAGGAAGTTTTCCAATCACTGACTCAAGCCCATTGTCAAATTCTACTCAGCGCAATATGGAGGTACTGATGGCAGAACGGCCCACTCAGGTCTTTCACAATAAAGTGATAGACGGAACTGCCATGAAACGACTTATTAGTCGATTTATTGATCACTATGGAATAGGATATACATCACATATCCTGGATCAAGTAAAGACTCTGGGTTTCCGACAAGCTACCGCCGCATCCATTTCATTAGGAATTGATGATCTTTTAACAATACCTTCTAAAAGATGGCTAGTTCAAGACGCTGAACAACAAAGTTTTATTTTGGAAAAACACCATCATTATGGGAATGTACACGCGGTAGAAAAATTACGTCAATCGATCGAAATATGGTATGCCACAAGTGAATATTTGCGACAAGAAATGAATCCTAATTTTCGGATGACCGATCCTTTTAATCCAGTCCATATAATGTCTTTTTCGGGAGCCAGAGGAAATGCATCTCAGGTACATCAATTAGTAGGTATGAGAGGATTAATGTCGGATCCCCAAGGGCAAATGATTGATTTACCCATTCAAAGCAATTTACGCGAAGGACTGTCTTTAACAGAATACATTATTTCTTGCTACGGAGCCCGTAAAGGGGTTGTGGATACCGCTATCCGAACATCAGATGCAGGATATCTCACGCGCAGACTTGTTGAAGTAGTTCAACACATTGTTGTACGTCGAACAGATTGTGGCACCGTTCGAGGTATTTCTGTAAGTCCTCGAAATGGAATGATGGCGGACAGGATTTTTATCCAAACATTAATTGGCCGTGTATTAGCAGATGATATATATATAGGTTCGCGATGTATTGCTACTAGAAATCAAGATATTGGGGTTGGACTTGTCAGTAGATTCATAACTTTTAGAGCACAACCAATCTCTATTCGAACCCCCTTTACTTGTAGGAGTACATCTTGGATTTGTCAATTATGTTATGGCCGGAGTCCAGCTCATGACGACCTGGTCGAATTGGGAGAAGCCGTAGGTATTATTGCAGGTCAATCTATTGGAGAACCGGGCACTCAATTAACATTAAGAACTTTTCATACCGGCGGAGTATTTACAGGGGGTACTGCAGAACATGTGCGAGCCCCTTCTAATGGAAAAATAAAATTCAACGAGGATTTGGTTCATCCGACACGTACACGTCATGGACATCCTGCTTTTCTATGTTCTAGAGACTTGTATGTAACTATTGAGAGTGAAGATATTATACACAATGTGTGTATTCCGCCCAAAAGTTTTCTTTTAGTTCAAAACGATCAATATGTAGAATCAGAACAAGTGATTGCTGAGATTCGCGCGAGAACATCCACTTTGAATTTGAAAGAGAAGGTTCGAAAACATATTTATTCTGACTCAGAAGGCGAAATGCACTGGAATACTGATGTGTACCATGCACCTGAATTTACATATGGTAATATTCATCTCTTACCAAAAACAAGTCATTTATGGATATTATTAGGGGAGCCCTGGAGATACAGTCTAGGCCCCTGTTCGATCCACAAGGATCAAGATCAAATGAACGCTTATTCTCTTTCTGTCAAGCCAAGATATATTGCTAACCCCTCAGTAACTAATAATCAAGTGAGACACAAATTTTTTAGTTCGTATTTTTCTGGTAAAAATCAAAAAGGAGATAGGATTCCTGATTATTCAGAACTGAATCGAATGACATGTACGGGTCGTTGTAATCTCAGATATCCGGCCATTCTCGACGGTAATTCTGATTTATTGGCAAAGAGGCGAAGAAATAGATTCATCATCCCACTCGAATCGATTCAAGAAGGCGAGAACCAACTAATACCTTCTTCAGGTATCTCAATGGAAATCCCCAGAAATGGTATTCTCCGTAGAAATAGTATTCTTGCTTATTTCGATGATCCTCGATATATAAGAAAGAGCTCGGGACTTACTAAATATGAGACTAGAGAACTGAATTCAATCGTCAACGAAGAGGATTTGATTGAGTATCGAGGAGTCAAGGTATTTTGGCCAAAATACCAAAAGGAAGTAAATCCATTTTTTTTTATTCCCGTGGAAGTCCACATTTTGGCCGAATCTTCTTCCATAATGGTACGGCACAATAGTATTATTGGGGCAGATACACAAATCACTTTAAATAGAAGAAGTCGGGTAGGCGGATTGGTCCGAGTGAAGAAAAAAGCAGAAAAAATGAAACTGATAATCTTTTCTGGAGATATCCATTTTCCTGGAAAGACAAATAAGGCATTCCGATTGATACCACCAGGAGGGGGAAAACCAAATTCCAAAGAATACAAAAAATTGAAAAATTGGCTCTATATCCAACGAATGAAACTTTCCAGGTATGAAAAAAAGTATTTTGTTTTGGTTCAACCTGTAGTCCCATATAAAAAAACGGATGGTATAAATTTAGGAAGACTTTTCCCGCCGGATCTCTTGCAGGAAAGTGATAATCTACAACTTCGAGTTGTCAATTATATCCTTTATTACGACCCAATTCTTGAAATTTGGGACACAAGTATTCAATTAGTTCGGACTTCTTTAGTGTTGAATTGGGACCAAGACAAAAAAATCGAAAAGGCCTGTGCTTCCTTTGTTGAAATAAGGACAAAAGGTTTGCTTAGATATTTTCTAAGAATCGACTTAGCTAAGTCACCTATTTCTTATACCGGAAAAAGGAACGATCTGTCGGGTTCAGGATTGATCTCTGAGAATGGATCAGATCGCGCTAATGTCAATCCGTTTTCTTCCATTTATTCCTATTCCAAGGCAAGGATTAAAGAATCCCTTAATCCAAATCAAGGAACTATCCATACGTTGTTGAATCGAAATAAGGAATCTCAATCTTTGATAATTTTGTCATCATCCAATTGTTTTCGAATAGGCCCATTCAACGATGTAAAATCTCCCAATGTGATAAAAGAATCAATCAAAAAGAACCCCCTAATTCCAATTAGGAATTCGTTGGGCCCGTTAGGAACAGGCTTTCCAATTTATAATTTTGATTTATTTTCCCATTTAATAACCCATAATCAGATCTTGGTAACTAACTATTTGCAACTTGACAATTTCAAACAGATTTTTCAAATACTTAAATATTATTTACTGGATGAAAATGGTCAAATTTATAATCCCTATTCATGCAGTAACATCATTTTGAATCCATTCCATTTGAATTGGTATTTTCTCCATTACAATTATTGTGAAGAGACATCTACAATCGTTAGTCTTGGGCAGTTTCTTTGTGAAAATGTATGTATAGCCAAAAAAGGACCGCATTTAAAATCGGGTCAAGTTCTAATTGTTCAAGTTGACTCTGTGGTAATACGATCAGCTAAGCCTTATTTGGCTACTCCAGGAGCAACTGTTCATGGACATTATGGGGAAATCCTT